TTTGGATTTAGAGAAATATATGAATTGAATGAAACTCAAAAAGATTCGATAATCACTAATCGGATAATTCACGAATCGTCCGTTCAAATTCGATCTATGGATTGGTCTTCATTGACGGAAACAAAAATGAAAGATCTGACTGATAGAACAAGTGAAATTCTAAATCAAATAGAAAAAATTACAAAAGACAAGAAAAAAAGATTTCTAATCTCAGAGATAAATATTAGTCCTAATAAAATAAGTTATGATGCTAAAAGATTAGGATCCTCAAAAAATATTTGGCAAATATTCAAAATAAGAAATGCGCGATTAGTCCGTAAAGAACATTATTTTATATTTATAAAAATTTTTATTGAAAGAATATACATAAATATCCTTCTATGTATATGTATCATTAATATTTTCAGGATCAGTGCACAACTTTTTCTTGAAGCAACAAGAAAAATTTTTAATAAATATATTTACAAAAATGAAGAAAATCAAGATACAATTCACTTTATTTCGATTATTAGAAAGTTACTTTCTAATAGTAATATGATTAATAAGAAATCAAAGATTTTTTGTGATTTATCCTCGTTGTCTCAAGCATATGTATTTTACAAATTATCACAAGGCCAAGTTATTAACTTATATAAGTTAAGATCCGTCCTTCAATATCACGGAACATCTCTTTTTCTTAAGAATGAAATAAAAGAGTATTTTAGACCACAAGAAGTATTTCATTCCGAATTAAGGCATAAAAAACTTAGAAATTCTGTAATGAATGGATGGAAAAATTGGTTAAAGGATCATTATCAATACGATTTTTCTCAGATTAGATGGTTCAGATTTATAACACAAAAATGGCGAAATAAAGTAAATCAACATTGTATAATTCACAATAAAGATTTAAACAAATGGCATTCATATGAAAAAGATCAATTAATTCATTACGAAAAACAAAATAATTTTGAAGCAGACTCATTACTAAATCAAAAAGAAAAATTTAAAAAACACTATAAATATGATCTTTTAGCATATAAATCTTTTAATTATGAAGATAAGAAGGACTCATATATTTATGGATCACCATTACAAGTAACTAATAACCAAGAGATTTTTTATAATTACAACACACGTAAACGCAATTTATTTGATATGCTGGGAGGTATTCCTATCAATCATTATTTAGGAAAAAATGAGATTATGGATATGGAGAAAAATCCGAATAAAATAAATTTTGATTGGATTTTTCTCCATTTTTGTCTTAGAAAGAAAGTCGATATTAAATCCTGGATCGATACAGAAACCAAGAGTAATAAAAATACTAAAACTGGAACTAATAATTATCATATAATTGATAAAATTGATACGAAAGATCTTTTTTATTTCACAATTCATCAAGATCAAGAAATCAACCCATCCAATCAAAAAAGGTTTTTTTTTGATTGGATGGGGATGAACGAAGAAATACTAAGCCATTCCATCTCAAATATGGAACTTTGGCTATTCCCAAAATTTGTGATACTTTTCAATGTATATAAGATTATGCTGTGGATCATACCAATCAAATTACTTCTTTTAAATTTAAATTTTTTAAATTTTAATAGAAATGTTAGTAAAAATAAAAACATCAACAGAAATAAAAAGGGGAATCTTTTTATATCATCGCATGAAAAAAAATCTCTTGAATTAGAGAATCGAAATCAAGAAGAAAAAGAATTCGAGGGCCAAGCGTCTCTTGGATCAGTTCTCTCAAACCACGAAAAAGATATTGAAGAAGATTATGGGGGATCAGACTCAGACATGAAAAAACGTAGAAAGAAAAAGCAATACAAGAGTAACGCGGAAGCAGAGCTTGATTTCTTCCTAAAAGAGTATTTATGTTTTCAATTAAGATGGGATGATTCTTTAAATCAAAGAATAATCAATAATATCAAAATATATTGTCTCCTGCTTAGACTAATAAATCCAAAAGAAATTGTTATATCCTCTATTCAAAGGGGAGAAATGAGTCTGGATATTCTGATGATCCAGAAAGATTTAACTCTTATAGAATTGATGAAAAAGGGAATATTGATTATCGAACCAATTCGTCTATCTATAAAAAATGATGGAAAAGTTATTATGTATCAAACTATAGGTATTTCATTGATTCATAAGAGTAAGCACCAAATTAATCAAAGCTACCAAGAAAAAGGCCATGTTGATAAGAAAAATTTTGCTGAATACATTTCAAGACATCAAAAGATGATTGGAAATAGAGACAAAAATCATTATGATTTGCTTGTTCCTGAAAATATTTTATCCCCTAGATGTCGTAGAAAGTTGAGAATTCTAATTTCTTTCAATTCAAAGTATAGAAATGGTATTCATATAAATATAAATACAGAATTTTGCAATGAGAATAACGTAAAAAACTACGGTCACGTTTTGGATGATAAAAGCAAACATCTTGATAGAGATAAAAATAAACTAATTAAATTTAAGTTCTTTCTTTGGCTCAATTATCGATTCGAGGATTTAGCTTGTATGAATCGCTATTGGGTTGATACCAATAATGGTAGTCGTTTCAGTGTGGTAAGGATGCATATGTATCCACGATTGAAAATTAGTTAATGGTACATTTTTCATATATATACCAGATCAGATTCAAATATGGTATATAAAAAAAAGATGCACACATAAAAAATATCTTTAAATTCAAAAAAAGGAGGGAGGGAGGAAGATTTTATGGTAAAAAATTCATTCATCTCGGTTATTTCACAAGAAGAAAAAGAACAAAACAAGGGATCTGTTGAATTTCAAGTAGTCAGTTTCACCAATAAAGTACAAAAACTTACTTCACATTTGGAATTGCATAGAAAAGATTATTTATCTCAGAGAGGTCTACGGAAAATTCTAGGAAAACGCCAACGGCTGCTGTCTTATTTGTCAAAGAAAAATAGAGTACATTATAAAGAATTAATTAATCGGTTGGATATTCGAGAGGCAAAAACTCGTTAATTTGAAGAGTCGTTTTTGAATTATTTGATTTATTAGATCTTGAATTTTGATGAACTTCTTTTCGTTTTCATTAATTTCTAATTTATGGAAAAATGAATCGAGGAAAAACCTATGAATGTACCAGCTACAAGAAAAGACCTCATGATAGTCAATATGGGTCCCCACCATCCATCAATGCATGGTGTTCTTCGACTCATCGTTACTCTCGATGGTGAAGATGTTATTAACTGTGAACCAATATTAGGTTATTTGCACAGGGGGATGGAAAAAATTGCGGAAAACCGAACAATTATACAATATCTGCCTTATGTAACACGTTGGGATTATTTAGCTACCATGTTCACAGAAGCAATAACTGTAAATGGACCAGAGCAGTTGGGAAATATTCAAGTACCTAAAAGAGCCAGCTATATCAGAGTAATTATGTTGGAGTTGAGTCGTATAGCTTCTCATCTGTTATGGCTTGGCCCTTTTATGGCCGATCTTGGTGCGCAGACTCCTTTCTTCTATATTTTCAGAGAAAGAGAATTAGTATATGATCTATTCGAAGCTGCCACCGGTATGAGAATGATGCATAATTATTTTCGTATTGGAGGGGTGGCGGCCGATCTACCTTATGGCTGGATAGATAAATGTTTGGATTTCTGCGATTATTTTTTAACAGGGGTTGCTGAATATCAAAAACTTATTACGCGAAATCCAATTTTTTTAGAACGAGTTGAAGGAGTGGGTATTATTGGTGAAGAGGAAGCAATAAATTGGGGTTTATCAGGACCAATGCTACGAGCTTCCGGAATACAATGGGATCTTCGTAAAGTTGATCATTATGAATATTACGACGAATTTGATTGGGAAGTTCAATGGCAAAAAGAAGGAGATTCATTAGCTCGTTATTTAGTCCGAATCGGTGAAATGACGGAATCCATAAAAATTATTCAACAGGCTCTGGAAGGAATTCCAGGGGGGCCTTATGAGAATTTTGAAATCCGATGTTTTAATAGAGAAAGAGATCCAGAATGGAATGATTTTGAATATCGATTCATTAGTAAAAAAACTTCTCCGACCTTTGAATTGCCGAAACAAGAACTTTATGCGAGAGTCGAAGCCCCAAAGGGAGAATTAGGAATTTTTCTGATAGGGGATCAGAGCGGTTTTCCTTGGAGATGGAAAATTCGCCCACCGGGTTTTATCAATTTGCAAATTCTTCCTCAGTTAGTTAAAAGAATGAAATTGGCCGATATTATGACAATACTAGGTAGCATAGATATCATTATGGGAGAAGTTGATCGTTGAAATGATAATTGATACAACAGAAGTACAAGATATCAATTCTTTTTACAGATTAGAATCCGTAAACGTAAAAGAGGTCTATGGAATTATATGGGCGCTTGTCCCTATTTTTACTCCTGTAGTGGGAATCACAATAGGCGTATTAGTAATTGTGTGGTTAGAAAGAGAAATATCCGCAGGGATACAACAACGTATTGGACCTGAATACGCCGGTCCTTTGGGAATTCTTCAAGCTCTAGCAGATGGAACAAAACTACTTTTCAAAGAGAATCTTCTTCCATCTAGAGGGGATACTCATTTATTCAGTATCGGACCATCCATAGCAGTCATATCAATTTTACTAAGCTATTCAGTAATTCCTTTTGACTCTCACCTTGTTTTAGCTGATCTAAATATTGGGGTTTTTTTATGGATTGCTATTTCAAGTATTGCTCCCATTGGACTTCTTATGTCAGGATATGGATCAAATAATAAATATTCCTTTTTAGGTGGTCTACGAGCTGCTGCTCAATCGATTAGTTATGAAATACCATTAACTCTATGTGTGTTATCAATATCTCTACGTGCGATTCGTTGAAACATAAAATTTTTCCTGTTTTTTTCTTTCTAGGAAAGAGGTGGAATGAATTGAATAGATATCTTCATTTTTTTATTCATTATTTAGGTTGATGAACTAAATCGGATAGTTATATGAGTGAAAAAAAACAGCTTATATATTCGCAGGAAAAATATTGAGTCTCCTTTCCTATGTACAAGAGTAAAGCGGAAATAAACATAAACAAAAGAGGCCATTCATTTACCCCAAGATTGGTTGATTAGTCATCCTGGCTTGAAGCGGGCTCAAAAGATCAACTGTATTGAGTTTTTACTATCGTTTGTATGTATTACCATACATGAGATATGTATTATCATAATGGAGGATTGAGCAAAACCGAGTGGATGGTTAGGAACACCAAGATACACAAAGGATTAGTAATGGAGATTGTGTAAATTACCCAAGAGGGGTTCGGCATAACATAATATAAAAAAAAGAATACTAATTGGGGCTTTAAGTTGGTAGAAATGATCAGGCCGTACTCCCCATGATTCCGATCCAGAGTATGCTCCTACCCACCGATTAAAGAAATGACTATGAGGAACGAAATAATCCTTTACTTTATAAGTCCCTTTTTTTCTCAGAAAGAAGAATAGGAACGAAAAAAAAAAAAAATAGAAAGAATACAATTACAATAAAAACAAAAACGAGATCTTTTTTATTTTATTCTTTCTTTACTATATCCATATTCATAGAGATAGAATTCATGTCATAAGTTCTGAATTAATGGAATGCCTAATTCTTTGTCGTAATCAAAAACGATGGGTTGAACTATCTATTGATATTTCTACGAGGAGTATTTTATTGAAGGATTAAGTTATTACTCAACAAAGAAGATTAAAATTCTTAAAGGATGAGATCAATTCAGAAGTACTTTTTTTTATTTATTATTATAATATTATAACAGACAGAATTCCATTGGTCTAATTCGGGGACGTCCGATAGATTTTGATTCTATCTATCCTACAAACATATCAAAATAAATAATACAATCTGGTCCTTAGATTTATTTACGGCCCCCTAGGAGCCGTATGAGGTAAAAATCTCATATACGGTTCTGTAATAGCGATGGGAACAGTGATGTTACCACCGACTATGATTATCTAACAGTTCAAGTACAGTTGATATAGTTGAGGCGCAGTCAAAATATGGTTTTTGGGGGTGGAATTTGTGGCGTCAACCTATAGGGTTTATAGTTTTTCTAATTTCTTCCCTAGCAGAATGTGAGAGATTACCTTTTGATTTACCAGAAGCAGAAGAAGAATTAGTAGCCGGTTATCAAACCGAATATTCGGGTATCAAATTTGGTTTATTTTATGTTGCTTCCTATCTAAACCTATTAGTTTCTTCATTATTTGTAACAGTTCTTTACTTGGGCGGTTGGAATATCTCTATTCCGTACATATTCGTTCTTGAGCTTTTTGAAATAAATAAAGCGAGTGGAGTTTTTGTAACGACAATTGGTATCTTTATTACGTTGGCTAAAACTTATTTGTTCCTGTTTATTCCTATCACAACAAGATGGACTTTACCTAGGTTAAGAATGGACCAACTATTAAATCTTGGATGGAAATTTCTTTTACCTATCTCTCTCGGTAATCTATTATTAACAACTTCTTTCCAACTCCTTTCCCTGTAAAGTAATACTATATTCATGACTTGTCTCAAACAAGAGAAAGAAACAAACATAAAAGTATTCATAAATATTCACAATATGTTCCCTATGGTAACTGGATTCATGAATTATGGTCAACAAACAATACGAGCTGCAGGGTACATTGGTCAAAGTTTCATGATCACCTTATCTCACGCAAATCGTTTACCCGTAACTATTCAATATCCTTATGAAAAATTAATCACATCGGAGCGTTTCCGTGGTCGAATCCATTTTGAATTTGATAAATGTATTGCTTGTGAAGTATGTGTTCGTGTATGTCCTATAGATCTACCGGTTATTGATTGGAAATTGGAAACTGATATTCGAAAGAAACGATTGCTTAATTACAGTATTGATTTCGGAATCTGTATATTTTGTGGGAATTGCGTTGAGTATTGTCCAACAAATTGTTTATCAATGACTGAAGAATATGAGCTTTCTACTTATGATCGTCACGAATTGAATTATAATCAAATTGCTTTGGGCCGTTTACCAATGTCAGTAATTGACGATTATACAATTCGAACAATCTTGAATTCGCCTCAAATAAAAAATGAATAAACCTTTTGATTAAATAAAGAATAATTGAAAACTACTAAGGCTCGGTTTTAATCTAAAGGAATGAGGCTTCTTTCGTTTTTCTTTTTCACTAACTACAAATCCCAACTATTCATTTGATTGGTTGGTAAAAATGACAGCTTAATTTAATTAATTTAATATATCCGTAATTATTTCGAAATATAAAAATAGAGTGTCGAACTACCCTTTCGGATTCGGATAAAGAATGAGCTTAGTCCAATAATTGTACCTACATCAATTCACACCCCTTCGGATTTAATTCCATTAGAAAATATCATAAAATTTTTTTCCTGGTCGGGTCAATAAGGTCATGAAAAAAAAAATTATTTTTCTCTTATTTTACGTACAATGGATTTGCCTGGACCAATACATAATTTTCTTTTAGTCTTTCTGG